ATGATTTAAGAAATGAAAGGGTTTAAAACTCTATTTAAGTTTGAAATGAAATGTGGAATCAGAAGTATCTGAGATAGTGTGGTAGAAAGAACTATATATAGCTCTTTCTACCATACTATACAATTGAGTATTGTAGAATATTTCATATTTATTCATCTTCTTAGTACATAAAACAGAAAGTTGTATTGTATACAGAAAGAAGCTTTCTCTTATATAGATCAATTGACAATATAAATCTAAAATATAAATCTAATACTAATAGAATAATAGAATATTACTAAGAATATAATACTACTAATATATATATAATTAATATATATATAATATATATAAGAAATAATATATAGAATAAGAAATAATATATAGAATAAGAAATAATATAAATAATATATAGATATAGATAAACTAAAGCAAGTCAAGTTTTTTTAAGCTTTCGCAAAACGATCACAATTGATAGAAGTAGATTTTTCAGTAAAGTATTATTACTATTCCTAGCTCTAAAGCCCACTCCTTCCCCATACTACAAGTGAAAGAGAAAATGTAAACACTACCATTAAAGCAGCCCAAGCGAAACTTACTATATCCATGCGAATGATGTCCCTTATCCCTATCTCTATGAAATGAGATTCCATTATTGATTCATAATCATAGTGGAATCAATGGTGCAGAGTCAAAACAGGATTCTTACTTACGGCTTTTTATGAAACAATTTAATGAATCCACTCATAAAAAGTTCATAGATTTCTTATTCTATAGAATTCTATTGAAATAGCAAAGAATTGAAAAAAAAAAATAGAATAAGAAAAAAGAAAAGATACAAATACAAAGAAGAGCCAGTCAACCATTCTGATTCAATTTATGAACAGTACTCAGAACCTCTAGTGAGTCTGAATACAAAGTATCTTCAGTTCTTTGCCACAATTCTTAAATGAATTTACCATCAGCCTATCCAATCTAATTTCATCGCAAACAGAGTTACCTCAATATTAATAAAAGTGTAAAATAATTAGGGAGTCTTTAGAGTCTTTTTTAGAATCTTTTCTTAAACCTTAGTAGCCAAAAAGGAGTGTCTCTTAGGAACCTTTGGTTTGGATACCAAGATTTCCGACTTCTTACTTTCATAGTTCTCCAGAATGAATTCTCGCTATTTCTTTTATTTGATTCAATTCAGAATAGACCAAACCAATCTTTCATAAGATTGGGTTACTTCAGATTTATTGGTACTTTTTTGAGCCACACTCAGAACCCAGATTTTGAGAAAAAAGATGACAGTCTTTTATAGGACCTATGGTTCTTAAAAAATCAAGTATCGACAGACCTAGCCCTTGCCTATGCTTTTGCGGGGCAAGAATTCGTCAAGTTCGATCAACAGGATTAATAATTTCCAAGTCTTTTTTTGTTGATCAGGCGACACCCAGATTCGAACCGGGGATAAAGGATTTGCAGTCCCCCGCCTTACCACTTGGCCATGCCGCCAAATTACATCCAAAACAGATAAAGAAATGAAGAAGAATAAAGAAGAAATAAATTCTATAAGATTCTATTCTAAATTAATTCTATAATTAATTATATTTAATTATATTAAGAATATTAAATATTATTAAGAATATGAAATATTAAGAATATGAAATTATAGAATTCTATATTCTTAATATTCTTAGACTTAGATATTCTTTAGATATTCTATTTTATTCTATTTCTATTCCTCTCCTCATTTTGGTTTTGATTTGAATTTTTTACTTTCTTAATTTCTTTTATTTTTGGATCTTAAATCCCATTGTACTTATCCTTTTCCAAAAAAAATTCCTCTTTTTTATTGGATCCGATTTATATTTCTTCGATTGATTTTATCTCAAAACACGCGTCGCTTAAAAACTTACCTTCTCTTTTCACTTTTCTATAGATTCGATAGATCTATAGAAAAGTGAAAAGATTCCCGGCCCGGTCACAGACTGTAAAATGCAGGTCAATTTCGAATAAATTACTCTTTACTCCATTAACTATTTAATATTTAATTATTACTCTTTTACTCTTACTTACTTTTCTTACTTTGAATTAGCGAACAGCTCTTAATTTTGTATCTCCTTATCTTAATGGATGCAAAATCCAATTGATTTCCGACTAATCATTATCAATTACATGATCAATTCTAATTATAAGAAAATATATGTGTATATGTAAACCCCAGAAAAGTGTAAACTCTAGAACAGAAATTGTTATACGTGGATACCAAGTCGGGTCTATTTCTTATGCACATATCCCTATATAGGATCATTGTGCTTGAATATTTCATTGAATATGAATAAAAGATATAAGAGTACGACCTAACCTAGGTTGCACCAAGTTCAATTCTTATAAAAGATGTGATATACGGATAGCTAGATAGCTATATCGTCATGTACTTCCTAAAGATTACTCCTATGACTATACAATTTCATTGTATTTTATAAATTTTACTACCAAAAAAAGATTTGCGAATTCCTTTTTGAACATTCAATTGTGTGTGCTAAAAAAAAAGGGAAACTCTATGCTGTTCCTGATTCTTCTGTTTTTATCTCATTCATAGAGAGCAGATTAAATCCTAAACTCATTTATTTTTTCTTTTTTTGTACGCTGATCATAATATCATTAATATCATATTAATATCATAATAAATATTAATATCATAATAAAAGAATTAGGTATTAGGTCTAAATTGGATCAATTTTTATATCCGATAAAAGACTCCATCAGCCTAAGACAGAATTTTTCCCAGGAATGCTTTATTAATTTCCATTTCTTTCTATTTGTACCTGTCTCAAGATCAAATTCGAACTTGCATCGAAAATGACCTTCATTTCTCTGTCTTGCTTTCGTTCATACGATATATATGGATGGAGTTGACTAAAATTTTATGTGATTCAGTAAACAGAATATCCATTCCATCATTGCTAGATCAATTGGTAGGGTTCGATGAATAGTGAGCCAAAAGCCGATAATGGGATTTTTTCAATAAAGAGGAAACTTCAGATTAAGATGCTCCAGAATGGAAATGAGGGAATGTCCACAATACCTGGATTTAGTCAGATACAATTTGAGGGATTTTGTAGGTTCATTAATCAGGGCTTGACGGAAGAATTTCATAAGTTTCAAAAAATTGAAGATAGAGATCAAGAAATTGAATTTCAATTCTTTGTGGAAACATATCAATTGGTAGAGCCCTTGATAACAGAAAGAGATGCTGTGTATGAATCACTCACATATTCTTCTGAATTATATGTACCCGCGGTCTTAATTTGGAAAACCGGTAGAAATATGCAAGAACAAACCGTTTTTATTGGAAACATCCCTATAATGAATTCTTTTGGAACCTCTATAGTAAATGGAATATACCGAATTGTGATCAACCAAATATTGCAAAGTCCCGGTATTTACTATCGTTCAGAATTGGAACATAACGGAGTTTCTGTCTATACCAGTACTATAATATCGGATTGGGGGGGAAGGTCGGAATTAGAAATTGATAGAAAAGCAAGGATATGGGCCCGTGTAAGTAGAAAACAAAAAATATCTATTCTAGTTCTATCATCAGCTATGGGTTCGAATATAAGAGAAATTTTAGATAATGTTTGTTACCCTGAAATTTTCTTGTCTTTCCCGAATGATAAAGAGAAAAAAAAGATTGGGTCAAAAGAAAATGCTATTTTGGAGTTTTATCAACAATTTGCCTGTGTAGGGGGGGATCCAGTATTTTCTGAGTCCTTATGCAAGGAATTACAAAAGAAATTTTTTCAACAAAGATGTGAGTTAGGAAAGATTGGTCGACGAAATATGAACCGGAGACTTAATCTTGATATACCCCAAAACAATACATTTTTGTTACCACGAGATTTATTGGCTGCTGTGGATCATTTGATTGGAATTAAATTGGGAATGGGTACACTTGACGATATGAGTCACTTGAAAAATAAACGTATTCGTTCTGTAGCAGATCTATTACAGGATCAATTCGGATTGGCTCTTGTTCGTTTAGAAAATACGGTTCGAGGAACTATATGTGGAGCAATCAGGCATAAATTGATACCGACTCCTCAAAATTTGGTAACTTCAACTTCATTAACAACTACTTATGAATCGTTTTTTGGCCTACACCCTTTATCTCAAGTTTTGGATCGAACTAATCCGTTGACACAAATTGTTCATGGGCGAAAATGGAGTTATTTGGGTCCTGGAGGATTGACGGGGCGAACTGCTAGTTTTCGAATACGAGATATCCACCCGAGTCACTATGGACGTATTTGTCCAATTGACACGTCCGAAGGAATCAATGTTGGACTTATGGGATCATTAGCTATTCATGTGAAGGTTGGTTATTGGGGATCTATAGAGAGTCCATTTTATGGATTATCTGAGGAGAGATCAAAAGAGGCACAGATGGTTTATTTATCACCAAATAGAGATGAATATTATATGGTAGCAGCAGGAAATTCTTTGGCCTTGAATCGGGATATTCAAGAACAACAGGTTGTTCCAGCTCGATATCGTCAAGAATTCCTGACTATTGCATGGGAAGAGATTCATCTTAGAAGCATTTTTCCCTTCCAATATTTTTCTATTGGAGCTTCCCTCATTCCTTTTATTGAGCATAATGATGCGAATCGAGCTTTAATGAGTTCTAATATGCAGCGCCAAGCAGTTCCCCTTTCTCGGTCCGAGAAGTGCATTGTTGGAACTGGGTTGGAAGGACAAACGGCTCTAGATTCGGGGGTTTCAGTTATAGCCGAACGCAAGGGAAAAATCATTTATACTGATACTCAAAAGATCATTTTCTCAAGTAATGGGGATACTCTAAGCATTCCATTGGTTATGTATCAACGTTCCAACAAAAATACTTGTATGAATCAAAAAACTCAGGTTCAGCGGGGTAAATACATTAAAAAGGGACAAATTCTAGCGGGTGGTGCGGCTACAGCTGGTGGGGAACTCGCTTTAGGAAAAAATGTATTAGTAGCTTATATGCCATGGGAAGGTTACAATTTTGAAGATGCAGTACTAATTAGCGAACGTCTGGTTTATAAAGATATTTATACTTCTTTTCACATCCGGAAATATGAAATTCAGACTCATGTAACAAGCCAAGGTCCTGAAAGAATCACTAAGGAGATCCCGCATTTAGAGGCTCGTTTACTCCGAAATTTAGACAGAAATGGAATTGTGATGCTGGGATCTTGGATAGAAACAGGTGATATCTTAGTAGGTAAATTAACACCTCAGACAGCGAGTGAATCCTCATATGCCCCGGAGGATAGATTATTACGAGCTATACTTGGCATTCAGGTATCCACTTCAAAAGAAACTTCTCTAAGACTACCTATAGGGGGAAGGGGTCGAGTTATTGATGTGAGATGGATCCATAGAAGAGGGGTTTCCAATTCTAATCCAGAAAGGATTCGTGTATATATTTCACAGAAACGTGAAATCAAAGTAGGTGATAAAGTAGCTGGAAGGCATGGGAATAAGGGTATAATTTCTAAGATTTTGTCTAGACAAGATATGCCCTATTTGCAAGATGGAACGCCCGTTGATATGGTATTCAACCCATTAGGAGTCCCCTCACGAATGAATGTGGGACAGATATTTGAATGTTCACTCGGGTTAGCGGGGGATCTGCTAAAGAAACATTATAGAATAGGACCTTTTGATGAGAGATATGAGCAAGAGGCCTCAAGAAAACTAGTGTTTTCCGAATTATATGAAGCCAGTAAGAAAACAAAAAATCCATGGGTATTTGAACCCGAATATCCGGGAAAAAGCAGAATATTTGATGGAAGAACAGGAGATCTTTTTGAACAACCTGTTCTAATAGGAAAGTCCTATATCCTAAAATTAATCCATCAAGTTGATGATAAAATCCATGGACGTTCCAGTGGGCATTACGCACTTGTTACACAACAACCCCTTAGAGGGAGGGCCAAACAAGGGGGACAAAGAGTAGGGGAAATGGAAGTTTGGGCTCTAGAGGGATTTGGTGTTGCTCATATCTTACAAGAGATGCTTACTTACAAATCTGATCATATTAGAGCTCGTCAAGAAGTACTTGGTGCTACGATTATTGGGGCAACAGTACCTAACCCAGAGGGTGCTCCAGAATCTTTTCGATTGCTCGTTCGAGAACTACGATCTTTGTCCCTGGAACTGAATCATTTCCTTGTATCTGAAAAGAACTTCCAGATGGATAGGAAGGAAGCTTGATCTCAATGAATCAGAATTTCTATTCTATGATTGACCAGTATAAACATCAACAACTTCGAATTGGACCAGTTTCCCCTCAACAAATCAGGGCTTGGGCAAAAAAGATTCTACCCAATGGAGAGATAGTTGGAGAGGTGACAAAACCCTATACTTTTCATTATAAAACTAATAAACCAGAAAAAGATGGATTGTTTTGTGAAAGAATTTCTGGACCCATAAAAAGTGGGATTTGTGCTTGTGGAAATTACCGAGGAATTGGGACTGAAAAAGAAGACCCGAAATTTTGTGAAGAATGCGGGGTGGAATTTGTTGATTCTCGGATACGAAGGTACCAAATGGGATACATCAAACTGACATGTCCGGTGACTCATGTGTGGTATTTGAAACGTCTTCCTAGTTATATTGCGAATCTTTTAGATAAGCCTCTTAGGGAATTAGAGGGCCTAGTATATTGCGATGTGTGATTTGATCGAAATTTTCATTTGACAGATTTGGACTGAGAAACTGTCATCCCATTTAATCTGATTGGGATGCCCCTGGCTCTGACATGTATCTTGGGAGGAGGAACATGAAGCTCAGAATTATGGGTGCATTCAAGATTTCAAAATGGAAGAAAAGGGGAATTGATCTATGGTCGATTCCGTAACAGATAATATAGGAATAGTTAGTTATACCTCGTGAAAAAAGACTTTTTGTGGAATTATACATTCCATTTCTTTAAAAAAGAAATTATGTTCAGGCAAGCGCAAGCGAATATGGTTACGGGAGCTTATCTATCGCATATATGCTTCAAGGTATAATAACCATCGAGGTGAGTAGAGACCTAAAAAAGATCCAATGGAACAATACAATATCATAGACAAAGAAATCCTTTAAGAGTCCAAAAATATTCCTTTCAGGGGATTCATCATTTGAGGGGAAGTAGACTACTCAAGAATTTCACATTTCCTTTTTTTCGTTTTTTTTTTCGTAAACATAAAAGAAAGTCTAAAAGGTTAGAGTGAAAATAAAAAATCAAATAAGATAAGAATGAGGCTGGTCCTTACTGGGAACTTGAGTAAAGAGTAGCTTTTTGTAGGGTTTTCTCGAACAAAGTTTAAAAAGAAGAAGAACCCCTTTCTTTATTTGGTGTAACTACTTGAGCCGGATGAGAGGAAACCTTCACGTCCGATTGTGAGGGGGGGAATCCAATACTATAGGAACCTATCTCAATTTTTCTTTTGCTAGGTCCATAGCTAAAAAACCTACTTTTTTACGATTACGAGGTTC